TTTTTTGATGCACTTGGGAAAAAAAAATTGGATTATTTCTTCTTTATCTTTGATCTATTTATCTATTTAAAGCGATGAGTCAAGGAAAGACTTATCGGATTAAACGTGCTGCTTATTGCCGAATTTTCTTTAAAGAAGATAGTATTTCTAAATACGAAACTTTTTCATAAAAATCGTTCCAATTCATATTTTTAAATAAAAAGTCTATATTACGATGTCTATATACAACTGAACCAATGACTATTCATGATTCTATTATGGAATCAATTCCATACTGATTCCAGATTAGAGGAATGTGATGGTAAAACTTCGTTTGAAACGATGTGGTAGAAAGCAACGTGCGCTGAATAATTATCCCCGTACGGATTGGAGTACGAAAGACCCACCCCAAAGAGCGAATAGTCCTTTGTTTTTCGCGGGTATCGCCACGCGGCTTAATCCCGATCACTCCCTCAGGAATAGGACGCAATAATAGAGCGAATCCGTCAGAGAGTACTCCACCACGAGCTGACAAAGCACGCTCAGCCAATTGTCAATCTCCAGCCCAAAGCTGACCAGTACAACTATGTGTCACCCCGTGGGCTTTGTCGTACCCTGCCTACTCGTCTTTAACCGGCCTATTTGTACTGATGAAACTCCCATCGGCCAAGCTTCAATCTCTTAGAGCAGATGCGGACTGTAGATCATCCAAATGGGGACTCCTTTCTCTATGAAGCTCTTGGTTGATAGAACTCAGAGGTTCTGTGGTTAGGAGGTAGATCTTGTGCGAGCTAATGAATGCAAAGATGCGTATCTACACCTATCTCCATTGTCCAGCTATAGGGATCATGCCATGTGAAAAAGCCATTTAGAGAGTCATCAAGTGATAAAACTCATTGCTTTTTTATATACGGGCCTCTCTATACGAACTTCAACTCTTTCAGAGCCTTGTTCGCTTGTTAGCTCGTTTTCCTTCGTATATAAAAAAGAAAGGTGGGAAAGCATGAATAGGTAGTTCGAATGGTTAACCCACCTCAACTGTTACCCTCACTCTATACCATACCGGTCCTTACCTCCGTCCCATAGTTTCAACTCAACAAACTTCCGTCCCTTCTATACGAAACTCACCTCTGGTCACTAGATGAAAGGATGTATGGAATAGGAGTAGCAAGCCGAATTTGCTTTCGTCTCTTTCTCTTAAAGTCTTTAATCAAGCCTGCCAGCTAGACACCCCGTCTCGTACTCCCCGAAACTGGCAGGTACACAAGGCGGACTCAGAATAGCAACCTCCAAAAGAAGACCATCTTGGAACCTGCAATCGGCACAAGAAAGGGCAAAGGAATAAGAAGAAAGTGAAATAACTTTCACAAAACGAAGGGACTTTGCTTACAACTCAAAAGGACGGGATTGAGCTTAAGGCACCTCTCATCACAGCACGTCGAAAGCATGTCATCCAATTCATTATTGAAAGCCTTAGAGCAGTAGCACGCACAGGGATAGTCTTCCTTCTGATCCCAAGGAATGCGCGTCTGGTGGTCTCGTAATCGTATAGTTGAGAATTCTTGGTTTTTGGAGTGAGATTTTCCTATAATTCGAAATATCTTAAGAGAAGAAGAAAACGCTTCTGGTTTACTCTCTTTCTTCGTCAGATAGTTGATCGAGGCAACTAGGTCTCATTTCAAATCAAATTACCTTGCTTGGGTTACTCTTACCTTTTCATACTTCCTATTCAAAGTGGCTTGCTTTTGTAGTTAGTTGGCGGTGGGGAGTTTCTATTTCTTCTTTCTTTGTTTGAGTTCCTGCTAGCTTAAAAAGGAAGGTCGTCCGCTATGTCTTACCGATTCTCCGAAGACCATACCTTAGTGCCAAAATGCGTCTTGAGTTTTTCTGTTCGAATCTCGATTCGATTAGGTTGGTCAGTGTCTTTGTTAGGTCAAGGGGCGGTTGCTTTCTCTTGCCTTCCTAGTTATTTCTGGTAAATGACAGGCGAGGCCCACTCTTAGTTGTCGTGTTTTTATCATTCATTCATATAGTGGAGGAAGAACTGTACCGGTCGCTCCTCTGTGTAAGGAGGGTAAATCGAGCTCTGCATCATTCCATTTACCCCAGGCAGCTGGGGTAGGCTTCACTTCGTTATTTCAATTCGAAGATGTATATGATTAAATCTCTAGGTTCACCTTTTCTATTCCCATAGGTTGAAAGGGTGAAATCCAAACATCTTTTGTATGAAATAGTGCACCCCCGTTCCTACCAGCTAAAACACTCTACTCATTCAAAACTCATGATTCATTTCTTGCCGATGGAATAAGACACCTGAAAGATGCACCCCAGAGAATAGCCTAGAGAAGAAGTCCCGAGTATAATAGTGAAAGGTGGGTGCCACTTGTCTTTCTTTCGCGTAGATGGCACTAGTCTTTCTATATTTATTTCTTTTTTTCCTCTCGGGTGAATGCTGGAGAATTTTCCAAGTCACTGAATTCGGGAAATTCCTTTTCCAGAGGCCTCTCTCTTTTGTTCTTTTGCGCGCCAAGTCGGTCAATGTATATATAGGGGTTCGAGCTGGTACAGAATACCCATCCTTAGAGCTTGATGCTGGCAAACCTTACCCTCTTTCAAGGTTGCCGCTTAATTGGCTGATGATGGGGAAGCGTCTTCTCCAACTGTCTCAAGCTGGAATTTTGCCCACTCCTCTTTCAGGGTTTACCGTCAGATTGTAGCACGAGCTGCAAGTTAGCTAAGCATCCAGCACTCCCGAATTCGGAATAAAAGAATTATTCTCCTTGATTCACTCTGAAATACCTTAAGTTTAAGAAGGGCTTGTCTACTTTAGCGTTATAATTCAAAGTATCATAATTGCTTATTTAATAATAACTTTGGTTATCTTTCTTCAAGTGAGAAATCGGATCGAGAAACCACCGCCAAAAGGTGCTCATTGAGCCGGTCACCGATGGCTAAGATCCTTTCCTCACTTGTGAAGCCGCATTTCATAAATTCAAATAAATATAGAATGCCGTCCGTGATTCATAAGATTCTCCCTTTAGAAATAGGCTTAATCGGTTCGAATCCGAATAAGGGCTTTTTCCTCTTTCTTTTTTCGGTATGCCGCTCCGCGAGCAGAGCGAATAAACAACAAAAAACCCAACCTAAGATGAATATCCTTAGGCCGTTATCTCCTCATCTTCCTATTTATAAGCCACAGCTCACTTCGACGTTTCCAATTTCCCATAGAATCTCCGGAGCTTTCCTAGCCACTATCGTTTTATTTTTTCATCTTCTTTATCTGAAAATAGGTTTTATTTGCTTCACCTATGAGAATGTCTACCTATTCTTCTTTTATTCGTCAAAGCTCATCCTAATCTTCGTCGAGATTACTGCCTTTGCCCTGTCCTATCATCTGTATAATGGAGTGCGGATCTTATATAATCATAGGATTCTTAATAAGGTAGAATACTCTACAACAACATTCAACATAATGTTGTTTGTTGGAGTACTATACGTTCTTTTATATATCCTTGGAAGCCCACTCCAATTTTCAGGTATGGGCACACCCATACATATTATGGGGACCCTTCCCCCTAGTGCGTTTCACTCTACTTCACTAAAAATCCACTATGGCCGGGCTCTCTCTACTATGAGGACTCAGCAATGGGTTTAAATAGTACATGTTCTTACTCATCCGTTAAAGAGAGTAGATGTTGATAATACATCTCATCTAGGGTAAGGCTACACAGTGAGGATCAATATATTGATTTTTTACCTAGGTCAAAGGGCTATGCCGCTATATATGCTACACCGAAGTCTGCTCCTAGGGCATGACATAAGGAAGGGAGGGACATTCTCGTATATTCGTACTGTACTGCAGGGATATGCGCTTTTCTTTAATGCGCGCCTTCGTAACAAACAGGGTAGTCATAGGTTTCCCTATGGCTGGATTGAATCCTTCTTTTCTTTTTTCGGTATGCCGCTCCGCGAGCAAGGAGCGAAAGAACGAAGTGTGCTGTGGTGATGTCCGAATTTTCACCTATTTTGATCTATTTAGTGATCAGTTCGCTAGTTTCTTTGATCCCACTCGGTCTTCCTTTTCCATTTTCTTCCAATAGTTCGACCTATCCCGAAAAATTGTCGGCGTACGAATGTGGTTTCGATCCTTCCGGTGATGCCAGAAGTCGTTTTGATATACGATTTTATCTTGTTTCAATTTTATTTATTATTCCTGATCCGGAAGTAACCTTTTCCTTTCCTTGGGCAGTACCTCCCAACAAGATTGATCCCTTTGGATCTTGGTCCATGATGGCCTTTTTATTGATTTTGACGATTGGATCTCTCTATGAATGGAAAAGGGGTGCTTCGGATCGGGAGTAACCACTAGTGATAGGGCAAAAATAGGGGGAAAGGACAAAGGAAATAGCGATGCCTACATTCAATCAATTGATTCGTCATGGTAGAGAAGAAAAACGGCGCACGGACCGTACTCGAGCTTTGGATCAATGTCCCCAGAAGGAAGGAGTATGCCCGCGTGTTTCAACGAGAACACCGAAAAAACCTAATTCAGCTCTACGTAAGATAGCCAAAGTACAGTTGAGCAATAAACATGCTATATTTGCTCACATTCCAGGCGAAGGTCATAATTCGCAGGAACATTCTAAGGTCTTAATAAGAGGAGGTAGAGTCAAAGATTTGCCAGGTGTGAAATCCCATTGTATTCGAGGAGTCAGGGATTTGCTGGGAATTCCGGATCGAAGAAAAGGCAGATCAAAATATGGTGCAGAAAAACCAAAATCGATATGAATGGAAGATGTCTCTGGAACTTGTTTTTCTCGGTCAATAGTTGGAAAGTTTCCTCGAGCTCAGGTACGGGCGACTCAGTCACATGTGCTCAACTGAATATGCAGCCACGAAACTGCTAAATCCCTCGTGAGACTCCAGTTCCGGTCAATCGTGTCGGCCTTCATCACCGCTGCTTTGGTGATCCGACTGAACGAATGCGGTGACGCGACTTGTGTAGCGAGGAGCTTTCCGCA